TGGATATAGTAAATCTCGCTTGGGCTGCTTTAATGGTAGTCTTTACGTTTTCCCTTTCACTAGTAGTATGGGGAAGAAGTGGACTCTAGAAGTACTACTAATTGAGTTTAGGAACTAAACAGTATCACTTTTTTTTTTTTTTATAGATCGTTCGGCAAAGTTTTTTTTATTTAAAATTTCACTATTTCAATTTAAAATTTTATTTTTAAATTGAAATAGAAATGAAAAATATCTTCATTTCGAAATTCTCTTGGATTTTAGTTGAGTAATGTATTCTATGAATAAAAAATATATATGAAGAATACTCTTTCAATCAAAGAAATATTTCAATTATTTCCGTGTTCGTATTTTGAAAGTAAAAAAAGTAAAAGGAATACAAATGGTAGGAAATTTATTCCAACTGAATTCTTCATAAATTTTCTATTTCGATGAACTGACTCTTACCAAAGTTAGATATGGACCATGAGGAAGAACGGAACTTTTTTTTATTTTGTTTACCTCTTTTCAAAGATCAAAGAGAAAACAATTCGGTTATTCCATTACGTGGATACACATTGGGAAACAACATAGTAGTTGTCCAACGAGATACTGCACATCCTAAAATATTGTCTTGGGCGAGTCACATATTGCGCCGCTTGTTTTAGTTTTACTATTTTAGAAATTTTATTTATGTTTTGCTTGTTTTATTGAACCCATTTCATATCATGGTTCAAACGTTACAAGTCGACGGGTTTTACTAATCCTTTTCGAAATCCGAAGAAGTTCCCATGGATCATTTGTCAACTCCTCAATCAATGACTTCTTCGTCGGAATGCTAACTAAAAGATTATTTTATTATACCCATCGAAGAAGTCATTGATTCTTTCGATCGGGATTCATATTGAAAATAATCAGAAATCTAGGAATTCTAATAGTAAAAGTAGCTTTCGATTATTTCAAATTAATTTAATTGAAATCAACACAAATTAAATACAAATAGATAAAGCAAAGAAAAAGAATTGGGATACTATATAATATACATTATCACTATATATATTATATATACGTAATTAAATCGATTTCTATATATATAGAATATATAGAAAAGGAATATGATGATACTATTGTAGATTGATCTATATTAACGCATTACAATACAACTTTATACACTACAATAACAATACTAGATAGTATGGTAGAAAGAAATATCTTAATCTTTCTACCATACTATCGTATCTCATAGAATACGACTGATTCTAGTCTGCCCATTTCATTTAAGACGCGAAATTTTTATCCTTTTCTTCTCTGCAATTATTGATAAGAAATAAAAAATCAAGTTTAATTCAAATTAATCACCTTGGCTGACTGTTTTTACGTATATTATAAGTAAAAAAGCAGTAGGAACTAGAATAAACAGTGCAGTAGCAATAAATGCGAGAATATTTACTTCCATAATCTCATTGTTTAATTTTTCTTTAATTCGCAATAACTCGGGAGTTAATCCCATAGAGATAATAAATCTTTCGCCTGTAAATTCAATGGGATGCATTACATCTCGATGATATCGAATCGGATCAATATCATGAATAACAATATCGGAGCTATCAAATCGATTCATCGTCAAGAATTGAATAGTATAACATAGGACGATCTTTTATCCATACTGAACTCAAAATTTGATTCCCGATACAATCAATAATTCCTTTATTTATTTATCATTCTTTTCCATTCCTTCTATAACCTACCGCCCTCTTTGTACAATCATCTGATGAAGTATCATCTAACCGCCTTTCCACTTACCATTGGTTCTAAACAAACCCCAACAAACAATAGAAGCTCAATGAAAAAAAAGGAAGGAGCTAAGTTATAAACTCCTTTTTTTAATGATCCAATCTTCTTGGAAAACAAAAGAAGTATGATAAAGACGAGTACAAATTCCGGTATAAAAAAAGCGAATATTCCATCAAATTAACTATTTTTTTATATATTTATATATAAATTTAAAAAGTTTGTTCTTTCAAGGAAAAACCCTTATAAAAAAAAAAAATCATTACCTCGCTAATAAAAAAGTGATCCTTGTTTGATCTTTATTTTTTGAATATCCTCTTTCATTGGATTAGTAATGGGACGCATATATCAAAAGCTCAATGCGAAATTTGAATGAGATAGATTATTTCAAATTAGTAAAATTTGAAATTGAGGTTACACAAAATAGGGCCCGAAAAGGATATACTTTTATTTTAATCTTAAAAAAAAAAGTATTCTATACTATTCTATCCACAGTAACTATGTTCAATTTTTTTTATATTGTACAAATTCCATTTATGTATGTACTCCCGGGAAACATACAATACTCTACTCTATTTCATATTTCACAGATCGGGAGTAATTGAAAAAGCCAGACCCAGTACAGTACGGTATCCCGTGGAATCCTGAATCTGATGCTAATAATATAATAATTGTACTAATCCACATATGCCGCTCTCCCATCAATCGAATCGGTACTAGTCGAAGAAATGGAAATTCCCCCATTTGGTTGATGATAAATGTGAAACGAAAAAGAAAAAAAGAAGAGGGATCACTGTTGGGAATGAAATTCTGTTATTTGGACTTCTTTTCACAAAAAATAGAGAGATGAATTAATATAGTTTTTTCTTGGATTTGGATTCGTCGGGACTGACGGGGCTCGAACCCGCAGCTTCCGCCTTGACAGGGCGGTGCTCTGACCAATTGAACTACAATCCCAAGTAAATACCATAATAAAATAAAGTATACATATTTTTATGATTTCATTCTAACCCTTTCAATTTCGATTAGAATTGGCGTGTTGTAACAGAGCTGCGAGTGTGATATATCGATACCCATATGTATATGTACTTTAGTGAGAGCAGCCGGTATTACTAGTAATCCTTTCGTTATTGCCAAATCAATTGGATAATCACTCGTTCAATCAAAAAAGTTTTTTTTATTTACTCTTTTCCTTAAACTTTACTTTATAGTTACGGATCCTGATATGAATCTAGATCATTAGCAAGATCAGAATTTCTTGTAAAAAGAGAGTAAATAAATAGTGGTATAGATATATCATAAAATGGATTTCTTCCGTATTGGGATTGGGGGATCGGGCATTTCTGGAGAGCAACAAATGGGTTATATTATATCATATATCATTTCATGGCGGATCGGCAAATTATTGGGCCGAGCTGGATTTGAACCAGCGTAGACATATTGCCAACGAATTTACAGTCCGTCCCCATTAACCGCTCGGGCATCGACCCAGGAAGAATCAATTCCCGGCTTATTGATAATCCACGATCAACTTCCTTTCGTAGTACCCTACCCCCAGGGGAAGTCGAATCCCCGCTGCCTCCTTGAAAGAGAGATGTCCTGAACCGCTAGACGATGGGGGCAGACTTGCACGACCGCCATCATACTATGTTCATAGTATGAATAGTTTTTTAAAATTGTCAATATAATGGAATGGTATGACTCGATACGAAGGATCTTTCCGTCTTTCACGATTCTTTCTATACAATTTTTTTCGATAAAAGTTTGGTTCAAAGGCCACGCCGAATCTCTTTATCCGAATCTCTTTATCCGAATCTCTTTATCAATGATTCAATGAAATATCTTGGATCTATGTTAAATTAGTGGATACATGTATCACTCAAATGAATTTAGTTATGATGTCAATTAGGATAGTCTTGAAACAATTCATTGTATTGATATTTATCAAATCCAATATCAATAAACCGTTTTATTTTACCTATATTATATACTCTAATTATATTAAATCTATATTAAATTATATTAAATTAATTATATTAAATTATTTAATTTACTTTTACTGGATAAAGAAAATTTTTCATTCCTAAATGAACCCTTATACTTATTATAAGATATATCTATGTACATCTATTATAATAAGTATATATACTAAACTCATAGTGTCTTTATTCAGGAATTGGATCAAACAAGCCCTTTTAACTCAGTGGTAGAGTAACGCCATGGTAAGGCGTAAGTCATCGGTTCAAATCCGATAAGGGGCTTTTATTTTTTCATAAATCATAAAACTCCGGCAGTATTCATATTTGAAGTACGAATAAAGATATTGTTGATCTTTGTAATAAAGTAAGAAAAAAAAAAGTAACAAACCGTATAATTTTTTAATTTTAATATATAATCAAAATTATAACATTATAATTAATTATAGTATGGTTATAAATTTGCTATTTTAATAAATTAAATATATTATTAATATATTATTAAATAAATAAAATAAATTATTAAATAAATAAAATAAATAAATAAATAATATAATTATTATAAATATTATAATTATATTCAATATTATAATGAATGTAAGGATAAGTCGTCTCGTTAAATCTTCAAATATTACTATTCCTTTCCTATTTTCCATTATTCCAATTAAATCGATTAGAAATCAACAAAATAAAAAGTAAGTGGACCTAACCCATTGCATCATAATTATATCCACTATTCTGATATTAAAATTCGATAGAGATGAAATTGGATCTTTTTTTTCTTTGGACTACGCGGGAATCTGTCGATATATCCGATTTAATCTTCTTGTTCCTAGACGTTCTATAGGAATAAATTAGGAATGAATAAATTACTATTCCCTTCCTTTACCGGGAAACATTTATTCCAAGTCACAACATACGAGCCATTTAAAATATCTTTCTTTGATTCCAATTCCAGAACACAAGATCCATTTTATTAGTTATATCTTATATATCTATTTATATATCTAGCAAATCGCTATTTCATGTACTAAATACTAAAAATTTCCATCCATATTGATACATGCAATATTTTTGTTCCGACAACGTAATGGGGAATGTATGCGAGAAGGGTACTTTCATTTCGAGTCTCATATTATTTAATATTTAATTAACTAATATGTATTTAATTCAATACAATATAGTAATAATATAGTAATTTAATAATAGGAAATTTATTATAAAGAAAATAAAAGAATAAAGAAAATAAAAGAGTAA